TCTTGATCTTGATTTCTTTTATTATTGTCAATGTATTTCTCAACAATTTTTTTTGTTGATTCCATAAAAAGGTATAGAGTGATTCTGCGCATATTAATGATACATAGAAAGATATCAATGTATATTTTTTCAATGCAAAATTGAATTAATAATTCAATATTTTTTCTTTTTAATAGTCTCCAAATTTTTGGGGGTGATTCTCCATTATTCTTTTTATTTTTTTTCATTATTTCTATTTGATTTCTGATTGTGTTTCTTCTATCAATTCTATGTTTCATTTCTTCTTTTGCCTGTAAATAATTTGTCCAACCTGTAGCTCGATTTTGACTAAGTGATTCATGAATTATCTTATTACTGATTATAGAATAATTTTCTGTTTGAGTTTGACTTGATTCATATATTTCTCTCGGTATAAATAATGGAATTCTTGTTCCTTTTAAAAGTTCTTTTATTATTTGTTTTACAAATAAAACAGCTTTTGTTTGTTTCTTTGTTATTTTTTTTAAAACTCTTCGAACTCTAAAATTGAATTTTCTGATTTCGACTTTATAGTCTATATCTTTAAAAATAGGTTCAAAAAAGGAAGGTGTTTTTCGAGGAGGCCCAAAAGGATATTCTGTTTCCATTCCCAAAACTGTTAAAAAACAAGAATCAAAATCATCCTGTTGCTTTGGATCGCTATCAGAGAGTCGTAGTTTAGATCTGTGCCAGGGTTTCAAATGAAAAGGATATAGGATTTTGATCTGAAAACCTTCTCTTAACCAATTTTTAGGAAATTCCGTTTTGGAGAATTGAAGACCATTATAGCTGCACTTTAGATAAATTTCTCTATTCCAATCTTGGAAATCCTCATACCATTCCGGAGATTGCCGTAATAAAATACGGCCAATATTCTTAACTATTATGAATAAGGGTAATTTAATATATCTTCTAAAAATTGATTGAGCTAGTAACAGAACACTTCTTGTTTTTTGTGCATATGGAATGTTATCCCAGAATTCCATTGCGTCTTCCTGGTTATTTTTTTTTATTTGGAGTTGTTGATCTAAAATTTCGAATTCTGACTTTTTACCCAACCAATCTCTAATATTAAAAAAAAGTTTCATTAGGTTGGATATAGGAAAAGGAAAATCCTCCATTTTTTCCAAAAAAAGAGGGGAATGGGGATTTCCTTGAGAGGGTCCCCAAATAACCATTTTACGCCTTTGAACGCGCATAGATCCTTTTATTACGGCTCGACGAAAATCCGGTTCTTCTAAATAACTTATAAAACCCGAATCTCTATTAAATTTTATATAAAGATTATAATTCTTGAAATGAGACTTCTTAAAACTTCGTCTGGAACGAGTTAAAAAAGCTATACGTTTAAATCTTCTTGTTCGAAGCTGGTGATCCAGCCCTTGCATTATGCCTTGTTCTTTTCGTCGTTTTTTAAAATGTTGTTCCAACTCATTGATTAATTTGTATGACCATCGAGGGGGTTTTTTACCTATTTTGTTTATTCCAATAGATTTTTTTTCACGCTTAGGGTTAGTTAGAATTGCGTTCAATGAAAACTTTAACCTATTATTTGAATCTATTTTTACTTGTTTTTTTTCTGATCTTTCGATTTTCTGTTCATATTCTGGAGAATTAGGATAGGGAAGAAGGATATCATGAATTTGATTTAGTTCAGATGTTTCTGTGCAATTTTCTATCGAAGTTTCGTTTATGATTGAAGAAGAAAATAATTTCTTCATTCTTCCACGATACATCCCATTTAAAAAGGGATCATACATTTTAACTAGGCAATTTTTGTTTTTAGGCTCAGTATTACATAATTTAACTAGGAAATTTTTTTTTTTTTTAGTTTCAGCATTATACAATCTAGTTTTTGTTTCAAGTATATTTAGAGAAAGAAATACTTTCTCTAAAGTCTCAATTCTATTTATCAATTCATTATTTAAGTTGTTATTTTTATCTTTATTAGTATAAAGCCACTCGTTATATAGTTCATCAGCGGAGAGTTTTTCTAATGTAGACAACGATATCCTTCTTGCTATCATTTCCCCAAAAGTTGACAAACTGGGGGGATATGTAAAAGATATTCTTTGTTTTCCATCACTTTGGCATGTATAAAAAAAATATTGTGAGGCTTCTCTTCTTACGGAGCCTTTAAAATTTTGATTTATCTTTCTTATGTATCGTAATGGACGATTCCATCGGTTATAATCGAAAAAAAAGGTCAAAAGAGGTTTTTCAAACAAAAAAAAGGATTTTTCTTCATCTTTTTTATTTTTTTCAAGTATTTTGAAATTCAAATTTTCTTGATTCCCATATATATAATCAACCCGTCTATTGTTATCAAATTCTTCTTCTTCTTCCATTTTGTCGAGTTTGTTCAGTTTCTTACTAAAAATAGGTGATGGCATTCTGCCTAAATAGTACACACAGGTAAGGAATAAGAAAATACTAAAGATACCGGCCATAGACATAGAATTTTTCAATTCTGACACAAGGT